AATTAAATACATGTATTAAGATACGAAGGCTTCTTATTCCACAACAACGAAAGCACTTTTTCATTCTTTCCTATACTAGAGGATTTCACTTGGAAAAGAAAATGTTCCATACTAACGGATTCGGGTCCATAACCATGGGTTTCAATGCACGAGATCTTGTAGCACTTATCAATGAGGTCCTATCAATTAGTATTACACAGAAGAAATCAATTATAGAAACTAATACAATTAGATCAGCTCTTCATAGACAAACTTGGGATTTGCGATCCCAGGTAAGATCGGTTCAGGATCATGAGATCCTTTTCTATCAGATAGGAAGGACTGTTGCACAAAATGTACTTCTAAGTAATTGCCCCATAGATCCTATATCTATCTATATGAAGAAGAAATCATGTAAGGAAGGGGATTCTTATTTGTACAAATGGTACTTCGAACTTGGAACGAGCATGAAGAAATTAACGATACTTCTTTATCTTTTGAGTTGTTCTGCCGGATCGGTCGCTCAAGATCTTTGGTCTTCATCCGGACCCAATGAAAAAAATTGGATCACTTCTTATGGCTTCGTTGAGAATGATTCTGATCTAGTTCATGGCCTATTAGAAGTAGAAGGCGCTCTGGCGGGATCCTCACGGACAGAAAAAGATTGCAGCCAGTTTGATAATAATCGAGTGACACTACTTCTTCGGTCCGAACCAAGGAATCAGTTAGATATGATGCAAAATGGATCTTGTTCTATCGTTGATCAGAGATTTCTATATGAAAAATACGAATCGGAGTTTGAAGAAGGGGAAGGAGCCTTCGACTCACAACAGATGGAGGAGGATTTATTCAATCACATAGTTTGGGCTCCTCGAATATGGCGCCCTTATGGCAATATATTTGATTGTATCGAAAGGCCCACTGAATTGGGATTTCCTTATTGGGCCGGGTCATTTCGGGGCAAGCGGATCATTTATCATAAAGAGGATGAGCTTCAAGAGAATGATTCAGAGTTCTTGCAGAGTGGAACCATGCAGTACCAGACACGAGATAGATTTTCCAAAGAACAAGGCTTTTTTCGAATAAGCCAATTCATTTGGGATCCTGCGGATCCATTCTTTTTCCTATTCAAAGATCAGTCCTTTGTCTCTGTGTTTTCCCGTCGAGAATTCTTTGCAGATGAAGAGATGTTAAAGGGGCTTATTACTTCCCAAACAAATCCTCCTACATCTATGTATAAACGCTGGTTCATCAAGAATACGCAAGAAAAGCACTTCGAATTGTTGATTCATCGCCACAGATGGCTTAGAACCAATAGTTCATTATCTAATGGATCTTTCCGTTCTAATACTCTATCTGAGAGTTATCAGTATTTATCAAATCTGTTCCTATCTAACGGAACGTTATTGGATCAAATGACAAAGACATTGTTGAGAAAGAGATGGCTTTTCCCAGATGAAATGAAACATTTGATTCATGTAACAGGAGAAAGATTTCCCATTCCTTAGCCATAAAATAAAGATATGTGGCCATGAAAAAGGGATTAAGTGGAACAGAATTGGCCAGGTGGTAGAGTCGTGGAAATACTTGTTTATTCCATATTTTGGATCTTAGCTCCATGGAACAATATGTTACTGCAGAAAGCTGGAAGAATTGAAATCTTAGATCAAAACACTATGTATGGATGATATGAACTGCCTAAACAAGAATTCTTGAACGGCGAAAGAGCCTATTTACTCATTACATCAAACAATTTCCATTAATGAAACCATGTCAATCCATCGGAAAATCAAAAATACGCATGTCCGATGAAATAGTTGTTGCTATCTGCTCCAATAATGAATCATTGGTTTAACTGAATAACTAAATAAAATAGTAGGTAGACCTTTTTCTTCGTCTCAGGTCGATGGATCTTCTCAATTGGAAGATCTCCTATATGGATAATACACATTCCAGTTGACCGAGCCTAATTCTAATTGTTTTGTTCTGAAGCAAAGATATCCACGGAGGCCGGTTCGTCCTATTCAGATATTCACGACCAAGAGGTACTGGATTCTCTTTGGGATAGGCCCTGAAAGGAGAAGGAAGGCTGGAATGCCAACAGACGTCTCGTCTGTCTATTCTCTAATTCACCCGACTCAATAGTACCCATTTTGGGAACGTCCAGTGCCAAAGTCACTGAATGGGCAAAGCGCCAATCTCTAAAACGGACTATGTAATGTACTTTATCTGCTGGGTACGGGTACTGGTGGGTATTTTACCAGAGGTTTCTATCAATCTACCCTTGTGTGATTCCTGTTGAATCATATACTCGGGGGGTGGATGCAGGGCGGACGATTTCAAAACGGACTCCTCATTCATTAGATGGAGAAGATCACCAAGATTTCGCGATCCGCTGCCGAACCTATTCCAATTCCAACAGTTCGGACCCGGATCGTGGGGATCGCCGGAATACTTCGTATCAACGGATAAGATACTCGGTATATCAATATTGATTAGATCCGAAATCTGTTATTGAGAA